TATATAGGATAAATTAAGAGGTGTGTGTTCTTTTGTGCATATTTCAAAGAATTTGAATAGAGAATATGATGCTTCTTTCTTTTATAAAGAATCTTTTCTTTCCTGATTTCTATTGAATAATGTGAAAATTCTTTATTTTTCGTAAAGAAATTAGGTATTCCGCGGGCGAATATTTACTGTTTTCTTTTTCATTTTTTTCTCTCATTCGTAGGTTCAATTCATGACTTTCAGAATAAATAATTCAATTTTTTCTTAGTTTGTTCCGCCATCCCACCTAATGAATTTTGAGAATTTTTTTGAATAGAATTCTACATAGTCACAGGTTCTGTCGTTCCCATAGCTTCTCTATTCATGGTTAGGTCTAAACTCTGCAATGGAGCTTCCAACAAAATTTGTTGTTGAGTCAATTTCCTTAGTTTTCTTAACTCAGGACTCTTTATTCTTTTTTATTTTATTAAAATTTCTCTTTTTTATGTATTTTTGAATTGAATATTTGATTATTGATGCTTTGTGACACTGCTTTTTCTTTTATCACATGATTTATAGACCATACATATTGGGATCATATAGCATTGAAATCTTGTTCTTTCTTTCTATCACCCCTCCTTTTAGAAAAATCCCTTTTTTTTTACTAAACACTGGATAATCGTCTTTTTTCTCTATGAATTAGAGAAAAAAGACGAGATTTCAGTTGCTACAAATATATGATTTATTCATATAGTGACTGTTTCTTAGGATCTTGATAATACGAAGCAATAGGTTGGTTTTTAGTTTTTTTTTATTATGAAATAAGTTTTTAGTAAGGATTAGTTGATTTTTTCAATTCTAACTTTGAAAGAAAAAAAACTAACGAATCGCACACTAAGCATAGCAATTATACTAAAAGAGTCAATTCAATTGTTATTTAACCCTAACTAATTCGAATTCCTCGTTTTTCTCTAATAGAATCAATCAAAGAATTTGTCTTTTTTTTTTCTATCTTGGGGAAATCGATAAGAAATTTTCCCTCTTTGTGAATCAAATTCACTTATTTGTATCTTGACTCTATCCCCTAGTAACACACGTATACGATGACGGCGCATATTGAAAGATTGAAAACCCACAACGATTTGACTATTTTGATGCAGACGTACGTGGAACATGATATCTTTGATGGGTTTCAAAACAAGTCCTTTATAAAAAAATTGCTCTCTTTCATTTAGATAACTCACAACGGTTTGATTTTGAAGATAAAAAAAAGATATCTTTGATCGGTTCCACAATTATTCCTTCATACATAAAGAAATTGCTCTTTTTTATTGATATCTATGTTGGTTTTTCTTTTATCTTTCATATATTTTTCCTCGATTATATGGATTAATAGACTTAACTGCTAAATAACGTAAAAATAATTATTTCTAAAATACAAAATTATTATTATTTTTTTTTTATTGACAGTTTTTTTTCTATTTTTTTGAGGATTACCATATATAACACAAAATCTCTCCTCCAATTCTTTGAAGTCGAGCTTCTCGATCTGTCATTATACCCTGAGAAGTAGACAGAATTACAATTCCTATTCCACCTAGAATCTTAGAAATTTGTTGATATTTCAAATAAATTCGTAAACTGGGTTGGCTTATGCGTTTTAAAAAAATAGTTCTAGTTGCTATAAATATAGAAAGACAAAGTCATTTTTTTCTACTTTGCTCTACTTTCTAAATATCCAAATTTTTAAGCCTAAAACTCCATTGATAGTTTGAATTGTATGAGAACAATAATCTATTTTGGCACAAATTCTTTGTAGGGGAAGTTTACCCTTTCTTTTACCTTCTTTACGTGCGATATCTTTTCCGTCGATACGGCCTGCGAGTTGAAGTTTTATTCCTTTTGTATCTGTTTTTTTAGCTAAATCAATAGCTTGTTTCATTGTCTTTCTAAAGGGGACTCTATTTTTTAATTGTAAGGTTATAAATTCTGCAAGAAGATTAGGTTGGCTATATAATTGTTCAGCTCTTTTGAGTTGAATACGAATTAATCTGGGGTATATAGAAAAGAATTCTTGTTTTTTTACATTTTTCTTGAATTTTGCCAAACATTTCCCTTTTAATAAGAATTTTGGTACAAATCCGCTATAGATGATGACTCGTATAAATGTTTTTTGTGTTCTAAATCCTTGTTTTTCAATTTCTATACGTATAATTCCTTCAAAGCCTAAGGGAGGTAAGGGAGGTAAAGATATTCTCTTTTTTTTACTTTTTTGTTTTTTATTCTTTTGCTCTATTTTTTTTAATTTTTCTAAATATTTCTTGATACCTATTTGTAAACCTTTTTTGATTCTATATTGTACATAATTCTTGAAAAAATTTCGTATTTTTTGATCTTCTTGTATACTCGTAGAATAATTTTTTGGTTCTTCAAACCAAACAGAATGATGACTATGGGTTGTACCAAGTCTGAAACAAAGTGGATTTGTTTTTTGTCCCATAATTCTCTATTTTCTTTTTTTTATCCATATCTTTTTAAATGAAAAGGAATCTAAATTTTAGATTGATTTAATAAAGATTTCGGTTTTTCCTTGAGTACGACTTTTATAAGACATGTGCTTCTTTTTATTGGATAACTATGTCCTTGAGCACGGAGTCTTGTCTTTTTTCTAATAGTACTTCTATTGACTTCGGCTTTACTAATGAATAAATCAGCTTCGTTTAAACCCATATTATGATTAGCATTTTTTGCTGCAGAATAAACTAATTTGAAAATGGGATAAGATGCTTGATAAGGCATGAAACTTAGTATCATAATTGTTTCTTCATAGGAACGTCCGCGAATCTGATCAATTACTCTTCGCGCTTTGGAAACAGAAATACCTATATGTTGAGCTAAAACTTGGACTCCTTTACTTGAACTTGAGTTCTTTTTCATAGGGTTATCCGCTAGCTTTTTAAAATTTTTCATAAGATTCTTTCTCCTTATGTTTGATCCCTATTTTTTTTGATTCTTCATTACAGATTTATTATCGTTATCATTTATTGCATCTATCCCCCAAAAACGGGTAGGCGCGAATTCTCCCAATTTGTAACCTATCATAGATTCTGTTATATAAACAGGTATATGTTCCTTTCCATTATGAATAGCGATTGTACGGCCAACCATGGAGGGTGTAATAGTAGATGCCCGAGACCAAGTTGTTATTGTTTCTTTCTCCTGCCCCATTTTGATTTTTTCCGTTTTTTCCGATAAATGCTTAGCTACATATCTTTTCTTTTTCTTTGCTACAAATCTTTGACCTATCACAGTTGATTACTCCTTTTTTTGCATAGTAAAGATTGGCATTCTATGTCCAATATCTCGATCTAAGTATCGAGGTCAGAATCAAAACAATAATGATGAATGGAAAAAAGAGAAAATCCTTTCTTTAGCTAGATAAGGGGTGGATGTAGCCAAGTGGATCAAGGCAGTGGATTGTGGATCCACCATGCGCGGGTTCAATTCCCGTCGTTCGCCCATCACATTATTTCGAATTCCAAAAATTCGATTTGGAATATTCCTATTTACGGCGACGAAGAATCAAACTATCACTATATTTTCTCCTTTTCCTAGTTCTTCTTCCAAGCGCAGGATAACCCCAAGGAGTTGCGGGTTTTTTTCTACCAATTGGGGCTCTTCCTTCACCGCCCCCGTGTGGATGGTCCACAGGGTTCATAACTACTCCTCTTACTACAGGACGCTTACCTAGCCAACACTTCGATCCAGCTCTACCCAAACTTTTTCGGTTCACCCCAAGATTACCCACTTGTCCGACTGTTGCTAAGCAGTTTTGGGATATCAAACGAACCTCCCCAGATGGTAATCTTAATGTGGCCGATTTACCCTCTTTTGCAATCAGTTTCGCTACAGCACCTGCTGCTCTAGCTAATTGTCCGCCTTTTCCATGTGTGAATTCTATGTTATGTATGGACGTGCCTAAAGGCATATCGGTTGAAGTAGATTCTTCTTTTTTAGAAAAAAAAACCCCTTCCCAAACTGTACAAGCTTCTTCCAAAGCATACGGCTTTCTAGATGTATATTATGATATAGAAAAAAATAGATCTTTTCATCGTATAATGAAGTATCACATGAGTGGATATTTAGGAATCCTAATCTCCCGAATCATTCATGTTATCATCTTCTACATCCTAGGTCTCTCCGTTCCGTCATCTGGCTTATGTTTTTCATGTAGCATTCAGACCGAATGACTCTATCAAATTACGTCGATACTTCCACATATTAGGGGTAACGTAGGAGACATCTCTTCAGGGGATCTTCATTACCACTGCTTAGCTTTCAATTCGCCTCTGACCATCAAATGAAATGTGAATAACCCGTCCTCCTCTCTTTGAAAGAAGGCGCGCTTCCAGTTCTGTGCGTGCTTCAAACAATTTTCTCCATATTACCATATCTCTAGAGTCAATAATTTTCTATGAGAAACTACTGAACTCAATCACTTGCTGCCCTTACTCAACAGTTTTCTGTTGAGGTCTATTCCATAGAGGTACTCCAAATGGATTAGTGATCGATTTCTAGGTTTTGTCGTAAACCTAATTGGTTACTTCCAATTACGTAAATCAATAGTTCAAACCGCACTCAAAGGTAGGGCATTTCCCATTGATATAGGAATTCCTTTACCAGAAAAAATGGTATCTCCAATTATAGCTCCTCTGGGATGTAAAATATATCTCTTCTCACCATCCTCGTAGTGTATAAGACAAATGTATGTATTTCGATTAGGGTCGTATTCTATGGTTACGATTCTACCAGATATGTCTTTTTGATTCCGTCGAAAATCGATTTTACGGTATAGACGCTTATGACCCCCCCCTCTATGCTTTACGGTAATGATTCCTCTGGCATTACGACCTTTACTACAACGATGTCGTCCATAGATCAAATTATTTCGTGGATTGGATTTCATTTGACTTTCTACGGCTCCATTGCGTGTGCTCCGACTAGAAGTTTTATATAAATGTATCGCCGTGTTATTAAGTATTTTTCTTTAAGTTCTTTTCTCTAGAAGAGGTGGAATAGAATAACCCGGTCGAAGCGTAATGATCATACGCCTGTAATGCATTGTATGTCCCATAATAGGTGCCATTCTTCTACCCCTTTCGGGGTAGAAGATGACTATTCATAGCTATTACCTTAGTTCGACTCAATCCTTGATTTCTTTCTTTGTTGATCCTGATTCGACATTAGAAGTATGTATACAATCAAGTTCTTCCTCGTGTAATAATTTGTCATTGTTGAACAAATGGTTATCTACTTCTCCTTCCTCTCGCTATCTTATGAAAATTTCTCCTTTATTAAAAAAAAAATATAATATATATAAATAAATCTATATATATAAATAAATAAATCTATATATATAAATAAATATATTTATATAATTCCTCTATGTATTCTTCCCATATTTGACGAAAGTCAAAATAGTCAAATTCTTTATCCTGTAATAAATCATTATTGGATAAGAAATATCGACATTTCCATTTTCCAGATTGTTCAAAATCTTCTATTTGGATCTTTTTTCTAAGAATCTCATAGGGATCAATAGAAACCATATTCTCATCCGTAGGATCCCAAGTACCCGAATCAATCAATCAAAGATTCGATTCGATCTAAACTCTCCATTGGTAAATGAAATGCACCATGTTGACAAATATATTTGTTTTTTTGTGCATATTTTTTGTAAATGGATGTCTCACAATTTTCACAATAAGTCCATAAATGAGCCTATCGCGCAAATACATCCTCTGGATTTTGGTATTTCATTAAATTGATTCTTCCCCAATAAGCGAAGACTTTTTCCTCTAACTACTGCATATTTGATTCCATCCATAAATCCATTTTCTTCCCTATGAGTTTCAGTATCGATCAGAATTCTAGTTCTTACTCTTCCTATGTTATGGTATGAATATATTATACCAATTAATTCGTTATGGCAGATCCCATTGAGCCAATTCCGATAGATTTTTTGAACGTTCCTATTAGGGTGCATCCAGTAGGAATTGAACCTACGAATTTGCCAATTATGAGTTGGGCGCTTTAACCATTCAGCCATGGATGCAATTAATGAAATAATATTTTTGATCATAATCTCCACATTGAATCAAGAACGGGGTCAGAGGAGCTAATTCGTATAAAGCCATCGAACCGGCCCAACCAGCAACTAGAGCTGTGTGCATTATAGAAACAGAAAGCAGTCGACCGGGATCATTCAATACGACAAACGCGATACCAAGGTAAACCCATGGAAATACCCCTTTATCAAAGAGAAATAGAAACTTTATTTAATAGAAACTTTATTTTCTCGTACGTATTAAACTAAGAAGACGATATATTGTGTACCTAAACTTTTTTTTAGTAGATTCGGTGGTTCATTTTTATTTCATCTCATTGAAAAGAAAAATAAGGGAACAACTCTGTTCGTAAGAACAAAGAGAAGCAGATCTATTCTATACCCGATAAGTACCAATACGCAAGGGGAAGATTGCATTATTGGAGAATAAATGGATACTTATTCGAATGATCAATCCCTTCGTTACAGTTTTTTTGAATCCATTCTGTCTTACTCTATCAAAAAACCCTTCCATGTATCAAAGAGAAGAAATCGGTGTATCAAAATCGATGTATCAAATAGAAGAAAAAGGAATGAAGACAGGAAATCATGGATTTTCACCTTTCCTTATTTAAGTGAATAAAGGATATACATTTTTTGGTTGAAATTTTTGAGTATAGGAATACCAAAAGTATCTTTTCGCCGTCCTGGAACCGAAAAGCTTGGCTTGACATATAGTGTGACTTGTCAAACATATTGGGTCATATGAGATTTACCCGTTCTCTTCCCCGATCAAGATATCCTCTGTTTCGCTGAAGAGATATTGTATTGAGTAAACCATCATTCATTCGGAGCACGAAGTCAAATTTCAATATGAAAAAAAAATGATATATGTATTAATTGATACGATTTGTATTACTTAATCTTTTCTTGATATCAAATATATGAATGAAAAAAGACAGAACAGAGATATATCTTAGAATTGAAAGGATTGTGATTCCTTCACTTTTTTTTGAATTCAATTCGAAAAATGGATATTAAAAGCCGCCTTATATTTTCTTTTTATTAAAGTTACTTCCAGAATCGAAATTAATATGCAATTAATCATTGTAGCAATAAAATGGAATCAGCTTTTTTATTTGTCTGTTCTTATCTTCTAATGAGTGCAAACCTTTAGGTTTCTAAAAAAGCTAATTCGTTAATACTAGAAAAATTTCGTTTATGATAAAAAATTCGTTAATAAATACAATACGAAAAAAAATTCGTTAATATGATAAAAAATTACTTAATAAATACAATACGAAAAAAAAATATTTTTCATTTTTATCATATAAAACAAAAAAAAAATATCTATTTACATAGGAGGAATTGAATGACAAATATCGTTAGGCAAATCATAAGAACTCTTGTTTTTGTTCTAACAGGAGTAACAGGAGTCTTTGTCTATCGTGACAATTTTTTGGAAAGAAAAAATCTCGATTTGAGGGGGCTTCTTAGTTCGGTTGAATGCAGGGAAGAATCTTTTTGTTCTTCCAATAACTTGGTTGTTTCGCCTCCAAAAGGAAAAACCTTTTCTGGGAGTTTTTTTTTGGATGAAGAAAGAATTAATTGTCTTCTTCCAAGAAAGAAAAAATGTATCTTTATCATTCGGAGTTCCTGGTACCTGATTATAAAAAATAGGGACTTTATTTGTAAAAAAACCGTAGCTGGAATTCAAATCTCATTCAAAGAGAGAAATAACAAACATCTTGTGTTGTGTATACATGATCCGATGGTTAGTTGGGGGAAGAATCAGCACGAATCGAATTTTTGGTTCGACAATGTGTGGTTGGGAAATAAGAAACCGTTTCTTAATATTTTATACAATATTCAATATGATTTGACAAGATCGAATCTCATTGAAGTACAAAATTCCATCCAATTGAAAAGAATTTTATGGTTTATTCGCAACAAAATAGTTTCTTTGTACGTCGGTCAAAAAAAACAATTTTTTTTGACTCTTTCTGTGCGAATTTCTGACACACAAATACCTCACGATCAGGATTTTAGGGGTAACACAAGAGATAATTTGTACAAGTCTTTGATGTATAAATTATCTAAATTATATCGAATAATGTATACAAAATTTTACCGATCTTTTGTTTTTCCAAGGACTCTTTATCCAAAGAAATCCAATCTAGAATCCTTAAGATTTTTCATTTCTCCACCAAGAAATTTTGATCCAATTACAGCCGATCCAAAATTCTATAGAGAAAGTTCCTCGATCACGGACTTTTTAGAAATTCTTTGGAAATTCTATTCATATATGAATCGATCTGATTCAAAAGTTAAGAACTTGCATCCGTATCTCAGTGTCAATTCAAACATGGAGTGTGCATCAAATCCATGTTCTGAGAAATCTTTACGATCCGGAAAGAAAGAAAACTGGAGTCTTTTTCATTTTCGAAGCAAAAAAAAATATGTTAATAAACGTAGGATCAAGATAACCCTTGAAAAAGATGTTATTTCTGTGCAAATTTTCGAGGGAGATATTCAAGATAATAATAATATTTATTACTACCAGTGTAATATTTACAAAAAATATCTGCCAACGATCTTAACTACGAGTGGGTTCAAACTTATAAGATCCATCCTTTGTGAGATCTATTTCAACTTGATATTACCAAACTTGGTATCAAAAATTCAAGATATTTTTGATATACCATGGGTAATTCTTGAGAAGATTATTCTGAAATGGACTCGGATAAGTGAGAAGATCCTTATGAAATGGACTCTGATAAGTGATAAGTGAGAAGATTTGAACTCTTTCTTTTGTAATGGGAGAAAAGGATAGAAAAAAATTTCAGTGAGACATAACTTCTTCGGTCCGAACCAAGGAATCCGTTAGATATGATGCAACAGAAATCTTTTTCTATCCATTATGATAGATTGAGAAATGAAATAGACGAATCGGAGTTTGAAGAAGGGCACGAAGCGGTGAACCCGCAAGAGATAGAGAACGATTTCTTCAATCAAATAGTTTGGTCTGCTAAAATAAGGCGCTATCTATTTGATAATCTCGAAATTGAGAATATCAATATGAAATCGGGACTTCCTTATTGGGCCGAGTCATTTCAGGGCAAGTGGTCTCTTGATCATGAGGAAGATAAGCTTCAAGAGGAGGAGCTTCAAGAGAAAGATTCGGAGTTCTTGCAGAGTGGAACAATTCTGTACCAGAAAAAAGAGAGATTTTCCAAAGAACAAAGCGTTTTTCTAATAAACCGATTCATTTGGGAACCTCCGCAGCCATTCTTTTTGGTAGTCATACGGCTGGACTTTTGGCTTTCACGTCGAGAATTGTTTGAGAAGAGGTCTGACCTAGACCTAGATAAGTATCCTTCTTCATCTTTCAATGAAAATTGGTTCAATAAGCAAGAAAAGCACACCGAATTGTTGGCTCGTCGTCAGGCAAAGAAGACTTAGAATCAATAGTTCCTTATGTAAAGGATCTTTCTCTTCTCATATTCTGTTGGAGAGTTATCAGTATTTAGCAAATCTGTTCCTATCTAAGGGAAAGCTCTTGGATCAAATGAAAAAAAGAAAATATTGTTGAGAAAGAGATGGCTTCTCCCGGAGGAAAAGAACCATTTGATTTGTGGAACAGAAGAAAGATTTCTCCATTCCTTATCCGTAAAGATATGTGGCCATGAAAAAGGGGATTAAGTGGAAGAGGATTGGCCGGGTGGTAGA